AGTCTATTGGAACTGGCTCTCTATCCATGGAATCTCATCCATCATCCATACATAACGAATTGGTATGGTATATTCATACCATAACATAAGAACAATAAGAACTCGAATTCTTATCGATACTGGAACTCAGAGCATAGGAGGGAAAGTCGATTTATGGATGGAATCAAATACGCAGTATTTACAGAAAAGAGTCTTCGTTTATTGGGAAAGAATCAATATACTTTTAATGTCGAATCGGGATTCACTAAGACAGAAATAAAGCATTGGGTCGAACTCTTCTTTGGTGTTAAGGTAGTAGCTGTGAATAGCCATCGACTACCCGGAAAGGGTAGAAGAATGGGACCTATTCTGGGACATACAATGCATTACAGACGTATGATCATTACCCTTCAACCGGGTTATTCTATTCCACTTCTAGATAGAGAAAAGAACTAAAGGAGAATACTTAATAATACGGCGAAACATTTATACAAAACACCTATCCCGAGCACACGCAAGGGAACCGTAGACAGGCAAGTGAAATCCAATCCACGAAATAAATTGATCCATGGACGGCACCGTTGTGGTAAAGGTCGTAATGCCAGAGGAATCATTACCGCAAGGCATAGAGGGGGAGGTCATAAGCGCCTATACCGTAAAATCGATTTTCGACGGAATCAAAAAGACATATCTGGTAGAATCGTAACCATAGAATACGACCCTAATCGAAATGCATACATTTGTCTCATACACTATGGGGATGGTGAGAAGAGATATATTTTACATCCCAGAGGGGCTATAATTGGAGATACTATTGTTTCGGGTACAAAAGTTCCTATATCAATGGGAAATGCCCTACCTTTGAGTGCGGTTTGAACTATTGATTTACGTAATTGGAAGTAACCAATTAGGTTTACGACGAAACCTAGAAATCGATCACTGATCCAATTTGACTACCTCTACGGGATAGACCTCAACAGAAAACTGTTGAGTAACGGCAGCAAGTGATTGAGTTCAGTAGTTCCTCATAGAAAATTATTGACTCTAGAGATATGGTAATATGGAGAAGACAAAATTGTTTGAAGCACGCACAGAACCGGAAGCGCCCCTTGTTTCAAAGAGAGGAGGACGGGTTATTCACATTTAATTTGATGGTCAGAGGCGAATTGAAAGCTAAGCAGTGGTAATTAAGACCCCCGGGTGAAAATAGGGATGTCTCCTACGTTACCCATAATATGTGGAAGTATCGACGTAATTTCATAGAGTCATTCGATCTGAATGCTACATGAAGAACATAAGCCAGATGACGGAACGCGGAGACCTAGGATGTAGAAGATCATAACATGAGCGATTCGGCAGATTTGGATTCCTTTTCTATATATCCACTCATGTGGTACTTCATCATACGATTCATATAAGATCCATCTGTCTAGAGATCGTCATATACATCTAGAAAGCCGTATGCTTTGGAAGAAGCTTGTACAGTTTGGGAAGGGGTTTTTTGAGAAAAAAGAAGAATCTACTTCAACCGATATGCCCTTAGGCACGGCCATACATAACATAGAAATCACACGTGGAAGGGGTGGGCAATTAGCTAGAGCAGCAGGTGCTGTAGCGAAACTGATTGCAAAAGAGGGTAAATCGGCCACTTTAAGATTACCATCTGGGGAGGTCCGTTTGGTATCCCAAAACTGCTTAGCAACAGTCGGACAAGTGGGTAATGTTGGGGTGAACCAAAAAAGTTTGGGTAGAGCCGGATCTAAGTGTTGGCTAGGTAAACGCCCCGTAGTAAGAGGGGTAGTTATGAACCCTGTGGACCACCCCCATGGGGGCGGTGAAGGGAAAGCCCCCATTGGTAGAAAAAAACCCACAACCCCTTGGGGTTATCCTGCGCTTGGAAGAAGAACTAGGAAAAGGAAAAAATATAGTGATAGTTTTATTCTTCGTCGCCGTAAGTAAATACGTAACTAGGAATATGGAAAATTGCATTTTTGGAATTTGCAATAATGCGATGGGCGAACGACGGGAATTGAACCCGCGCATGGTGGATTCACAATCCACTGCCTTGATCCACTTGGCTACATCCGCCCCTTATCCAGCTAAAGGATTTTCTCTTTTTTCCATTCATCATTATTCTATTTATTCTGACCTCCATACCTCGATCGAGATAGTGGACATAGGATGCCACTCTTTAAAATGAAAAAAAAAGGAGTAATCAGCTGTGACACGAAAAAAAACGAATCCTTTTGTAGCTCGTCATTTATTGGCTAAAATAGAAAAGGTCAATATGAAGGAGGAGAAAGAAACAATAGTAACGTGGTCCCGGGCATCTAGCATTCTACCCGCAATGGTTGGCCATACAATCGCAATTCATAATGGAAAGGAACATATACCTATTTACATAACAAATCCTATGGTAGGTCGCAAATTGGGGGAATTCGTGCCTACTCGGCATTTCACGAGTTATGATGCAAGAAAGGATACTAAATCTCGTCGTTAATTGAATTCAGAATAGAAAGATTCAGAATAAACAAAATTTCTAGGATTCAAATAAAGTAAAGGTAGGCGGGTAATAACCTTATTTATGACAAGTTTCAAATTGGTAAAGTATACCCCTAGGATAAAGAAGAAGAAGAACGGGCTAAGGAAACTCGCAAGAAAAGTTCCAACCGATCGTCTACTTAAGTTCGAACGGGTTTTCAAAGCACAAAAACGCATACATATGTCTGTTTTCAAAGCGCAAAGAGTTCTTGATGAGATTCGCTGGCGTTACTACGAGGAAACCGTTATGATACTGAACCTCATGCCTTATCGAGCATCTTATCCCATCTTAAAGTTGGTTTATTCGGCAGCAGCAAATGCTACTGATTATAGGGATTTCGACAAAGCGAGTTTATTCATCACTAAAGCCGAAGTCAGTAGGAGTACTATTATGAAAAAATTCAGACCTCGAGCTCGAGGACGTAGTTATCCTATAAAAAAAACCATGTGTCATATAACAATTGTACTAAATATAGTAAAGAAATCTAAATAATCTTTAGATCAATCTAAGATTTCGATTCCCAGTAAAAAAAAATAGAATAGAAAAATATGGGACAAAAAATAAATCCACTCGGTTTCAGACTTGGTACAACCCAAAATCACCATTCCTTTTGGTTCGCACAACCAAAAAATTATTCTGAAGGTCTACAGGAAGATAAAAAAATACGGAATTGTATCAAGAACTATATACAAAAGAATAGGAAAAAGGGCTCGAATAGAAAAATAGAATCAGACTCAAGTTCCGAAGTAATTACACATATAGAAATTCAAAAAGAAATCGATACAATCCACGTCATAATTCATATTGGATTCCCCAATTTATTAAAGAAAAAAGGAGCAATCGAAGAATTAGAGAAAGATCTCCAAAAGGAAGTAAATTCTGTAAACCAGAAACTTAATATTGCTATTGAAAAAGTTAAAGAACCTTATAGACAACCTAACATTCTTGCAGAATATATAGCTTTCCAATTAAAAAATAGAGTTTCATTCCGAAAGGCAATGAAAAAAGCCATTGAATTAACTAAAAAAGCGGATATAAAGGGAGTAAAAATCCAAATTGCAGGTCGTCTAGCAGGGAAAGAAATTGCACGTGCCGAATGCATCAAAAAGGGTAGACTTCCCCTTCAAACAATTCGCGCTAAAATTGATTATTGCTGCTATCCAATTCGAACTATCTATGGAGTATTAGGTGTAAAAATTTGGATATTCGTAGAAGAACAATAACTAACCTTGTCTTCCCATTCTGCCCAGCGATAGAATAAAAAAGACAAGAGCCTTATTTTTCCTGAAAGCCCTGAAAAAAAGAAGAAATTATACCTCTTTCTATAAGATTTAATGAAAATTGATAAATCTTTTAATATAATTGCTATGCTTAGTGTGTGACTCGTTAGTTTTTTCTTTAGGTTCAAGAGATTCAAAAAAAATTGACTGAACCCTACTAAAAATAGAAAAAAACTTAGTAATTATAGAAAATTCACTAATAACCAACCTATTGCTTCATATTGTCGAGATCCTAACTAAGAAACAGTCACTATGTGAATAAATACATCTATCATAAATGAGTAGATCTATCATATAGTTGTAGCAACTGCATTTTTGTCTCTAAAAAAGAAACCAGATTCTAGGTTGTGAAGCAAAACTAAAAGGATGTGGACAAAAGGGGGGATGATAGATAGAAGGAAGAAGAATAAAAAAGATATAGGATTCCAATGTGTATGGTCTATGAATTACATCATAAAAGGCAATGTGATAAAGCATCAATATAATAAAATAATAAAAAAAAGAGAGAATTCGAAATCGTAACTTGAAACAATAAAGAAAAATTTAAAGCAATAATAAAGAGCAGCCCGGATTAATAAAACTGAGAAAATTGACTCGGAAAGAAATTTTTTGGAAGCTCCATTGCAGGATTCAAACCTAACCATTAAAGGAGAAGCGGTGGGAACGACAAAACCTATGACTGCATAGGATTTTATTGAAAAGAATCCTAATACTTCATTGGGTGGGATGGCGGAACAAACCAAAAAAATTGCTTTATTTGGTAAGGTTATAAATTAACAAATAAGACAGGAAAGAGTAAATATTCGCCCGCGAAATCTTTATTGGATTAGAATACTTTACCACGATTCAATAAGAGTAAAAAGCGTAAAAATAAGGAGATTCGCAAAAAAAAAAGAAAGATTACATTATATATAAATATAGAATTTGGATATATTCTAGATCTTCTTTCTTGACTATATATTTTTCTATTTTAAGAAATTCAAAAAACCAAACTTTTCTATTATATATTGATGTGTATCTATCTGTAATATTTTTGAATATTACGGAATTAGAGAAATTTGCACGCTTTCTCATTTCATTCGCGAGGAGCTGGATGAGAAGAAACTCTCATGTCCAGTTTTGCAGTAGAGATGGAACTAAGAAAGAACCATCGACTATAACCCCAAAAGAACTCGATTTCGTAAACAACATAGAGGAAGAATGAAGGGAAAATCCTGCCGAGGCAATCGTATTTGTTTTGGTAGATATGCTCTTCAAGTACTTGAACCCGCTTGGATCACAGCAAGACAGATAGAAGCAGGACGAAGAGCAATGACACGATATGCACGTCGTGGTGGAAAAATATGGGTACGTATATTTCCCGACAAACCGGTTACAATAAGACCCACAGAAACACGTATGGGCTCGGGAAAGGGATCCCCCGAATATTGGGTAGCCGTTGTTAAACCAGGTCGAATACTTTATGAAATGAGCGGAGTATCCGAAACTGTAGCTAGAGCAGCTATCTCCATAGCTGCCAGTAAAATGCCCATACGAAGTCAATTTCTTCGATTAGAGATATAGAACCCCCCCAAAAGGAGTATTGAAGATAAAAAACCCCAGGTTTTTCTTTCTGGAAAGACAATATTTCTTTCATCCTTTTGCATTGAAATAACAAATTGAAATCAAAATAATATGATTCAACCTCAGACCCTTTTAAATGTAGCAGATAACAGTGGAGCTCGAAAATTGATGTGTATTCGAGTCATAGGAGCTGCTGGTAATCAGCGATATGCTCGTATTGGTGATGTTATTGTTGCTGTAATCAAAGACGCAGTGCCCCAAATGCCTCTAGAAAGATCCGAAGTAATTCGAGCTGTAATTGTACGTACATGTAAAGAATTCAAATGCGAAGACGGTATAATAATACGCTATGATGACAATGCAGCAGTTATCATTGATCAAAAAGGAAATCCAAAAGGAACTCGAGTTTTTGGCGCGATTGCCGAGGAATTGAGAGAATTGAATTTTACAAAAATAGTTTCATTAGCTCCTGAAGTATTATAAATACTAGTAGATGAGATATAGATCAAAGAAAAAATTAGTGGATTGTGTCTCACGTATATGCTTTAAAATCCAAAATAAAAAGAAAAAGGAAAACATGTTGATTATAGAAAAATTAGGAGGAACCTAGAATTAGAGTCTTATGGGAAAAGACACTATTGCTGATTTACTAACCTCTATAAGAAACGCAGACATGAATAAAAAAGGAACTGTTCGAGTAGTATCTACAAATATTACCGAAAACATTGTTAAAATACTTCTACGAGAGGGTTTTATTGAAAGTGTTCGGAAACATCAGGAAAGTAACAGACATTTCTTGGTTTCAACTTTGCGACATCAAAAGAGAAAGACTAGAAAGGGAATATATAGAACTAGAACCTTTTTAAAGCGTATCAGCCGACCTGGCTTACGAATTTATGCCAACTATCAAGGAATTCCTAAGGTTTTGGGCGGAATGGGAATTGCTATTCTTTCTACTTCTCGAGGTATAATGACAGATCGAGAAGCTCGACTAAACAGAATTGGGGGAGAAGTCTTATGTTATATATGGTAATAGCCCCGCCTATAGTACCCGAATTTGATCTCGAACTTCCTATTTTAAAAATAAAAATCGAAAAATAGGAGAAAAAAATATGACAGAAAAAAAAAGTAGGAGAGAAAAAAAAAACCCGAGAGAAGCAAAAGTCACTTTCGAAGGTTTAGTTACAGAAGCCCTACCCAACGGAATGTTCCGCGTTCGCCTAGAGAATGACACCATCATCCTGGGCTATATTTCAGGAAAGATCCGGTCTAGTTCTATACGAATACTGATGGGGGATAGGGTGAAAATTGAAGTAAGTCGTTATGATTCAAGCAAGGGGCGTATAATTTATAGACTTCCCCATAAGGATTCGAAGCGTACCGAAGACTCGAAGGATACTGAAGATTTGAAGGATACCAAAGATTCAAAGGATTAGGTTTTTCTAGGGTAATAAATTCCAAGTTTCAAAATTTAAGTGAAGAGACTTATTTTTTCCAAAAGAGCAGATTCATAGTTTAAGAAAGGAATACCTAAATATGAAAATAAGAGCTTCCGTTCGTAAAATTTGTACAAAATGTCGACTGATTCGTAGGCGTGGGCGAATTAGAGTCATTTGTTCCAATCCGAAGCATAAACAAAGACAGGGGTAATCTTTCGAAAAAGAAGCTTTCCTTTCTAAAAAGGAAAAAAAGTACCCACGGAAATGTCCAAATTCCAAATAAAAATGAAAGTAAAGGATATATTTTACCCTGAAACGGATATCTTTGTATCTTTTTTTCTTTTTGTTATTTCTAACTCATATTTATGAGATAATAAAATATGACAAAAGCTATACCAAAAATAGGTTCACGTAAGAGAGTGCGTATTGGTTTGCGTAGGAATGCCCGTTTTAGTTTACGGAAGAGTGCACGTAGAATAACAAAAGGGGTTATTCATGTTCAAGCCAGTTTCAACAATACCATTATAACTGTTACAGACCCACAAGGTCGGGTGGTTTTCTGGTCCTCCGCAGGTACTTGTGGATTCAAAAGCTCAAGAAAAGCATCACCCTATGCTGGTCAAAGAACAGCAGTAGATGCTATTCGTACAGTGGGTTTGCAACGAGCAGAAGTTATGGGAAAAGGTGCTGGTAGTGGAAGAGATGCCGCATTACGAGCCATTGCTAAAAGTGGTGTACGGTTAAGTTGTATACGCGACGTAACACCTATGCCGCATAATGGATGTCGACCTCCTAAAAAAAGACGTCTGTAAAAGAATTAAACTGCTTTCAAGAGAAATAAACGATTCAATGATCAAATAATAATACTAGTCTATTATGGTTCGAGAGGAGGTAACAGGATCCACCCAAACACTACAGTGGAAGTGTGTTGAATCAAGAGTAGATAGTAAGCGTCTTTATTATGGTCGTTTCATTCTGTCCCCGCTTAGAAAAGGTCAAGCGGATACTGTCGGTATTGCCTTGCGAAGAGCTTTACTTGGAGAAATAGAAGGAACGTGTATCACACGCGCAAAATTTGGGAACGTGTCACACGAATATTCTACAATAGTAGGTATTGAAGAATCCATACAAGAAATTTTACTAAATTTGAAAGAAATTGTATTGAGAAGTAATCTCTATGGAGTTAGAGACGCATCAATTTGCGTCAAAGGTCCTAGATACATAACCGCTCAAGATATACTCTTACCGCCTTCCGTAGAAATCGTTGATACGACACAACCTATAGCTAACTTGAGAGAGCCCATTGATTTCTGTATTGAGTTACAGATCAAGAGAGATCGCGGATATCATACGGAACTCAGAAAGAACTCTCAAGATGGAAGTTATCCTATAGATGCTGTATCCATGCCTGTTCGAAATGTGAATTATAGTATTTTTTCTTGTGGGAATGGAAATGAAAAACACGAGATACTTTTTCTAGAAATATGGACGAATGGAAGTTTAACTCCTAAAGAAGCACTTTATGAAGCTTCTCGTAATTTGATTGATTTATTTCTTCCTTTTCTACACGCGGAGGAAGAGGGCACTAGTTTCGAAGAAAATAAAAACAGGTTTACTCCACTCCTTTTAACCTTTCAAAAGAGATTCAGTAATCTAAAGAAAAACAAAAAAGGAATTCCATTGAATTGTATTTTTATTGATCAATTAGAATTGCCTTCTAGAACGTATAATTGTCTCAAAAGGGCCAATATACATACACTATTGGACCTTTTGAGTAAGACTGAAGAAGATCTTATGAGAATTAACAGTTTTCGTATGGAAGATGGAAAACTGATATGGGACACTCTAGAGAAGCATCTTCCAATTGATTTACCTAAGAACAAGTTCTCGCTTTAAATCCATTGTAATTTTTTCCTCTTCTTCTTTTTCGAGTTAGAATAAAAAGAAAAAAATTGTGCATCTTTGGCACAATATATATTTTCGCGAAATGGATCATAATAAAATAGATTTTAGGTATCTAGGGAAGATTCACTTGGAAGTAACTATTTCCTAGATACCCATGCAGGGGACTTCACGGTTGAATGAATCAACCCGAAAAATCCCTAAAAAAGACCTAAAGTTAAGGATTTATCAATGGGTAATGTTGCTCCAATACCTAACCAAAGAGCTACTGCAGTACCGATTAAAAAAACGGTCGTAGCTACTGGGCGACGAAATGGATTTTGGAATTTATTGACATTCTCTAGAAAGGGTACTGTCAATAAGCCCGTTGGAACAGAAACCATTAAGAGAACGCCCAATAACTTATTGGGTACTGTACGGAGTATTTGAAATACGGGAAAGAAGTACCACTCGGGTAATATTTCCAGAGGAGTTGCAAACGGATCCGCCGGTTCACCAATCATTGACGGCTCGAGAACCGCTAAACCTACATTACATGCAATAGTACCTAGAATTACTACTGGAAAAATGTATAAAAGATCATTAGGCCATGCGGGTTCCCCGTAATAATTATGTCCCATCCCTTTAGCTAATTTTGCTCTTAATACAGGATCATTTAAGTCAGGTTTCTTTGTTATTGGGATAGGTGAATTCTTTAGGATCCATCCCCCAAAGGAACCGGACATGAGAATTTTTCATCATCCGGCTCGAGCAAGAATGAAAGAAATAAGACCGTGGAGGATCCACAATAGAATAGGGTATATAATGACTCAACGACTCAAGGTAAGAAAAGCTTTATCAGATTATCTTTTCCGAAGTTGCGCCTATAACTACTCATTGAAAAGAATCCTATTCTTATGCGTAAATGCTCAATATCCAAGTGGGCTTACAAATTTGATCATGATCAATTGCTTTGTGGATTGTCTCTTGATTAGTTGGTGTTTATTCCCTCAATATTGCAAGTTTCTTACGCCCAAACAAAGTATTTACTTGTTACTAATAAAAAATCAAAAAGTTTAGCCTACGTTCTTCCTTAGATCCCTTCTTTTACTCCGATAGTATTGCGGATCGAAATCGATGCAAAGAAAATGAATGCATTTCCATACTATAATAAAAAGTAAGTGTAATAAATAGAGAGTTGGATCATATCACATGACTTATTCCATTTATACTCTATGGGATCTTACGGAGCCTGCTCATGGATAACATGGTTGGGGTATGATCATAGAAAAAATTCTCCTCAAGTGAACCAGCCTATCCTTCCTAGATAAGGGACTTACATGTTGATTGGATGCGGAGACACCTTTGGTCGTGAATTCTAATGTGGCAGATTCAATTCTCTATCTGCATGGCTAAATCAATAATTCAAGTCACACACTCCCATAATCCGCCTTATTTTCTTTCGTAAAATGAACTTCAACTATTTGTATCAAAATACTTCGGAGTTGAAGAGAAGTATCCAAATGACATGTCTTATTTTATAATAACCCATGTTTGTAGCAATGAAATACCACAACCTACCCGATATGATATATGAGAATTAGAATTCTCTACGATATGCCTTCCCTATAAAGGACCTGAAATACCTTGCTTACGTATCATTGGAAAGTGCATTAACATAAATACGGCAGTAAGCAGAGGCAGTACAAAGGTATGTAAACTATAAAAACGAGTCAAAGTGGATTGGCCCACACTAGCACTTCCACGTAATAACTCCACTAAAGGGGATCCTATTACCGGAATCGCTTCAGGTACACCTGTCACAATTTTGACTGCCCAATAACCAATTTGATCCCAAGGCAAAGAGTAACCAGTTACGCCAAATGATGCAGTCAATACAGCCAAAACCACACCTGTGACCCAAGTTAATTCACGGGGTTTTTTAAATCCACCTGTGAGATACACACGAAATACGTGCAGGATCATCATTAGAACCATCATACTTGCTGACCATCGATGAACTGATCGGATTAACCAACCAAAGTTGGCCTCCGTCATTATATATTGAACGGAGGAAAAAGCCTCTGTAACGGTTGGTCGGTAGTAAAAAGTCATAGCAAAACCGGTAGCGACTTGTACTAGAAAACAAGTAAGTGTAATTCCCCCTAAACAATAAAATATGTTGACATGAGGAGGAACATATTTACTAGTTATATCATCTGCAATTGCCTGAATCTCAAGACGCTCCTCAAACCAATCATATACTTTATTGAGATAGGTAACTCCCCCTCCGAGAACCGTATATGAAAATTTCATCTCGTACGGCTCAAGCAGAAACACACAAATTTTCAACGGATATTAGAAAAAAAATTCAAAACTTCATCAGCCACGGGATTGCATCGATTTGCCTTGAAGATATGAAATAAGAAAAATCCAGAATTTCTTCTTTGTGATACTAATGCCAAAAAATCTCAAGTTAGCTCATCTGTCTTTCTTTCTCTTATGTTGATCATTAGAGGCCTCTTGACTTTTCTCTTCCCTATTTTTTATTTATTTTACTAGTCAAAAAATCAAAATAACTAAATAAAATCAAAATTGATAGTGGTTTTCTGATAGAAATTATCTTGTTGCGATCCTATGAATCAGTTCAATTAAAACCTTAGATTCATACTATAGCCCCGATGATTGAGTCTCAAGCTAAACAAAAGGCAAGGGTTCTTCGAATAAGAACCGCTTGATGATCATTTATTGAATCGGTGTAATGACTCGACAAAATCGAGAGAAAAAAGTTGTCTTTTGGGCAAACAAAGTTGGAAGGAAGAAAATTTCTTTTTTTATTAAGAACTACTTGAATTTTTTTTTCAGTCTGGTTGCGAGGTCTAAATAGTGAGTATGAATCATAGTTCCATTTTTTTCTTGATCCACTCTATATATTTCGTGTTCCAGATACTAAAATAAATAATATCGGACGAATTAGAATCATCTTGATAGAGATAACAGGCCCTTTCTATGTATTATCAATAGGATCAATTCTAACAAGTCACACACTCATATTCCAGAGATACCGAAATCAAAAAATCCACGGTCGAACTACCAGAATGTCTAGAAATGTGGAGCTTAAAGTAGAAAGGCCTTTTTGGATGGAAAAACTATGACTTCATAGTTTTAGTTAGTTAAAATTCCGTCCAGTAAAACAGAAGAATTATAAATTTCTAAAATGATAGATAGGAATATCGCGAATAAAGCCATTGCGACCCCCATAAAAGGAGTAGTCCCCCAACCCGGAGCTACTTTCCCATATTCCGAATTCAAGGGTTTCAATAAACTACCTGCGCCAGTTCGTTTTGGCCTAGGTCTAGAACTATCTTCAACGGTTTGTGTAGCCATAAATTCTATTTAATCATTGGTGTTGACTTTGTATACTATTCCGTTGTAGTTGTAAATACACGATCTTTTCATAGATCCATTGTAATCTTGAAATTCTATAAAAATGGAAACAGCAACTTTAGTCGCCATCTCCATATCTGGTTTACTTGTAAGCTTTACTGGGTATGCCTTATATACCGCGTTTGGGCAACCCTCTCAACAATTAAGAGATCCATTCGAAGAACATGGGGACTAATTGAAGTAAGAAGTCTCCCCATCTGGGAGACTTCTTACTTCAATGGAGACTTCTTACTTCAATTAAATTATTTCATTTTTTAGTCGGAACCTTAGGTGGTTCTCGGAAGAAGATAGCGAAAAAAATTATCCCTAAAGTCGAAACTAAAAGGAATGTATAAACCAATGCTTCCATAGATTTGATCGTGGTTTATTTACAATTATAACTTCCACACCTATTCACTTGTCATTTGGGATCATTTCCCATATAAAAAAAGAAAAAGAGTCAAAGAAAGGACAGGAGATGTTTCCCATGTCAAATCAAAAAAGAGAGGTGAAAGATACCATAGCAATGTGGTATCAGACTGTCTGTCTCCTTGTAGTTGGATCTCCAACTTTTTGGAATGTTCCAAATTCCACTTGAGCATCCAAGTCTGGATCAATACCAGCAAAAACATCTCGGAACAAGGTTCGAGCGCCATGCCAAATGTGTCCGAAAAAGAAGAGCAAAGCAAAGGTAGCATGACCAAAAGTGAACCAACCCCTTGGACTGCTGCGAAAAACACCATCCGATTTCAAAGTAGCTCGATCTAATTCAAAAATTTCACCTAATTGAGCACGCCTCGCATATTTTTTTACAGTAGCAGGATCAGAATAACTTACTCCATTAAGTTCGCCACCATAGAACTCCACCGTTACGCCTACTTGTTCAACGCTATATTTGGATTCTGCTCTTCTAAAAGGAACGTCCGCTCTCACAATTCCCTCTTCATCTACCAAAACTACCGGAAATGTTTCAAAAAAAGTAGGCATACGACGTACAAAAAGCTCGCGTCCTTCTTTATCTCTAAAGACGGGATGCCCTAACCATCCAACAGCTATTCCATCCCCATTGTCCATTGAGCCTGCTCTGAATAATCCCCCCTTTGCCGGATTATTACCAATATAATCATAAAAGGCTAATTTTTCGGGAATTTTAGACCAAGCTTCTGATAAACTAAGATTTTCGGCTAACCCATCACTAACTCTTCGATATATTTCTTGCTGAAAGTATCCCTGATCCCACTGATAACGAGTAGGCCCAAATAATTCGATTGGGGTAGTTGCCGATCCATACCACATAGTTCCGGCAACTACGAAAGCTGCAAAAAAAACAGCAGCGATACTACTGGAAAGTACAGTTTCAATATTGCCCATACGTAATCCTTTGTATAGACGTTGAGGCGGACGGACACTAAGATGGAATAGGCCCGCTAATATGCCCAATGTACCCGCAGCAATATGATGCGAAGCTATTCCTCCCGGAACGAAAGGATCAAAACCTTCTGCACCCCACGCAGGATTTACAGCTTGTACTTTTCCAGTTAGTCCATAAGGATCGGACACCCATATCCCAGGACCATACAAACCCGTTACATGAAATGCACCAAAGCCAAAACAAGCCACCCCTGCAAGAAATAAATGAATTCCAAAGATCTTGGGCAAATCCAAAGAAGGTTTTCCCGTCCGCTCATCACAGAATATTTCTAGGTCCCAATATACCCAATGCCAGATAGCTGCCAAGAAACACAAGCCAGAAAACACAATATGCGCACCTGCCACACCTTCATAACTCCAAATACCCGGATTCGTTATAGTTCCTCCTGAAATACTCCAACCACCCCACGAATTGGTTATTCCTAAACGAGTCATGAAGGGGATGACAAACATACCTTGTCTCCACATTGGATCCAGAACAGGATCAGAGGGATCAAAAACAGCTAATTCGTATAAAGCCATCGAGCCAGCCCAACCAGAAACTAGAGCTGTGTGCATTATATGCACCGAAAGCAATCGACCCGGATCATTCAATACGACAGTATGAACACGATACCAAGGCAAACCCATGGAAATACCCCTTTAGCAAAGAAAAATAGACACGATGTCGCTTTATTTTATCGCATTGGAAAAGACTATCCATATCCTATGTACCTAACCCTTCTAGGGAATTCTGTGTCAGAAAGCGTGAATATTTATTTCATTCCATTAAAAATAAGAAGCCAATTCTGTTTGTAAGATGAAAGAGAAGCAGATCTATTCTATACTCGATAAGTGCCGATATGCAATGGGTAGCTTGGGCTATTTGAAAAAACGAAGAATAGATCCCTAATCCCTCTTTGTTTATCATTCGAATCAAAGATTCCTTTTTCTTTATTCAATCTGTCTTACCTTCCTTATATGTATAATCTTTCAATCTATGTATTATTTCAATCTATGTATTAATAGAATCTATAGTATTCTTATAGAATAAGAAAAAAATGAAGATAATAAACTGCGGATTCTTTCTTTCTCTTCCATTCTTACGTTTCCATATTAAAGTGTAGTTTTCTTACTTAAATTTAATAATATTAATCTAATATGCCCATAGGTGTTCCAAAAGTACCTTACCGGATTCCCGGAGATGAAGAAGCGACTTGGGTTGACTTATACAATGTTATGTATCGAGAAAGGACACTTTTTTTAGGTCAAGAGATTCGTGGCGAGATCACGAATCATATTACAGGTCTCATGGTATATCTCAGTATAGAAGATGGAATTAGCGATATTTTTTTGTTTATAAACTCCCCCGGTGGGTGGCTAATCTCAGGAATGGCGATTTTTGATACGATGCAAACGGTGACACCTGATATATATACAATATGCCTCGGAATAGCCGCGTCCATGGCCTCCTTCATTCTGCTTGGAGGAGAACCCACCAAGCGTATAGCATTCCCTCACGCTAGGATTATGCTTCACCAACCTGCTAGTGCTTATTATCGGGCAAGGACACCAGAATTTTTACTAGAAGTGGAAGAGTTACACAAAGTTCGCGAAATGATCACAAGGGTTTATGCACTAAGAACAGGCAAGCCTTTTTGGGTTGTATCCGAAGACATGGAAAGGGATGTTTTTATGTCAGCAGACGAAGCCAAAGCTTATGGACTTGTCGATATTGTAGGGGATGAAATGATTGACGAGCACTGCGATACTGATCCAGTGTGGTTTCCAGAAATGTTTAAGGATTGGTAATGACTGGATTTCTTGCAAATTTATTTCAAACCTAAATTCGGGTTTTATGCGATTTTATAGAAAATAGAAATACTTCATGATGATGAATCATCAGGTTAAGATCGATCTAAACCAATCCATTTTTTTTCTATATACATACGACATGCCAACGGTTAAACAACTTATTAGAAATGCAAGACAGCCAATACGAAATGCTAGAAAAACGCCCGCGCTTAAGGGATGTCCTCAGCGTCGAGGAACATGTGCTAGGGTGTATGTGCGACTCGTTCAGATCATGAGTTCAAACAAATAAGAAAATTTTGGAAGTATCCATGATCGGTACCAATGAATAGGATAGAGAAGCTCTATCCTAGATTTCTATGGTATATGGAATTTATGGTTTCCTTTGGTGCAAATCCAATCATCTAGATTGGAATTGGAAGAAGCAATTCCCCCATTGGTAGCAAATGGTTATCCATTAAGCGGAGGAAATAGTAATAAAAAGAAAAAGGCCTATGCTCCTTTATCTTAAAAGAACGGACTAAAGGGTCAGCTACTTAGCCAACTTTCATAATTAAATACCGTCACTGTATGAATAACTCTTATTGTGAAAAGAGCTATTTACTCTATAATGGATAGGTAGAGCCAAAGAATGTGAACTATACAAGTTCATAATACCTTTTGATGAAATGAAAGAAAGGGCTCCGGTGTATAGAGAGGGCCTCACCGTTTAAAAGGGAACCATAGAAACGATGGAACCCACAGTTTTTTTAGTCTCGTTAGAATTTGTTATTTCTATGCGAAATAACTGAAGAGAATAGAATAAAAAATCGTGGTTGGGAAGGTTATAGTAGCAAAAGCCATTGGAATTAATATTTTATATATCGGAATAATCCGTTTTGTTATTAATGGGAAAAAGGGCGGTTAAAAGAAGAGAAATCATTAGTTATTCATTAAGGTTAATTTGATTCAATGACCAGAGTTCCGCGAGGATATATAGCTCGGAGACGACGAACAAAAATGCGTTCATTTGCCTCAAACTTTAGAGGGGCTCATTTAAGACTTAATCGAATGATTACTCAACAAGTAAGAAGAGCTTTTGTTTCTTCTCATCGAGATAGAGGCAGGCAAAAGAGGGATTTTCGTCGTTTGTGGATCACTCGGATAAACGCAGCAACACGGATATATAAAGTATTCGATAGTTATAGTAAATTAATACACAATCTGTACAAGAAGGAATTGATTCTTAATCGTAAAATGCTTGCACAAGTAGCTGTATCAAATCCAAATAATCTTTACACGATTTCCACTAAAATAAAGACCATCAATTAAAGGGATAAAAAAGTAATATACAGGAATAATTAAAACCGAATTCCCGGAGAGGGAACTCCGGGAAGATACAATAAATTAAGATTAAGTGGTAGGAATCAACGAGCATGTTGCAATAAATAAAAAAACGATTTCTTTTTTCCCATTTTTCTTTCTTATAACAAACACAAGAATCAAAACTGGATTACTTTCTTTATATATGAGTCTGACCCTTTCGAATAAAACATCAACAATCGGAACTTAAGTTTCGATTGTTGTTTCTTAAATTCTGGTTGAAGTTTCTTAAGTTTCGATTGGAATTGCACTTTTGTGTTAATTGAGGAATATGTCTATTTTTTCTGTGTCTAGGACCAGTAATTATTGAAATTGACTGGGCTTGAAATTGCTTCTCATTCTCATAGTTACGAAATGGTAAGAAAGATAAAATACGAGCCTGTTTTATAGCAAGAGTAATTAATCGTTGTTGTTTCAAGGTTAATCTATTTATTCGTCTGGATAATATTTTTCCTTGTTCACTAATAAATCGATTAATTAAACTCATGTTTCTATAATCAATTCGATCCCCCGGGCCAATTCGAGAACGCCTACGAAAAGGTTGTTTGGATTTACGAAAAGGTTGTTTGAATTTACGAAAAGGTTGCTTGGATTTAGGAAAAGGTTGTTTGGATTTACGAAAAGGTTGTTTGGATTTACGAAAAGGTTGTTTAGATATATACATGATTTATTCTATTCCTTATTTAAAAATTTGAAAAAAAAAATGGATTTCTTTATTTTATTCATTTTGGATCCAGAAGAAGTAGTCTTTCTTTGGTCCATATATTATTTGATTCATATACTATATATAAAATAGAAAAATAAAATATAAAAAAACCTCTATACATATAAAATAATATCTACCTAAAATCAGATGACTTAATTTGTATTTTGTATTCTATCTATGTTCTATATATTAAATAAGATATTAAATAAGAAGTTCTTACTCTTTCTGTTCTTTGGAAAAATCGAACACACGATGCTCCTATTTCTTTATTTCGTTATGAGTCGTATGCTTGCGACAATAACGACAAAATTTTCTTAATTCTAATTGTCCGGGTGTATTCTGGCGATTCTTTTGAGTACTATATCTAGAAATCCCCGTCGATTCCTTATTGGTACCCTTTCGAACACAACTGATACATTCCAAAATAACTCGGATTCTCACATCTTTGCCCTTGGCCATGAACCTCCTTTCCTTTTTGGATTGACTTAACTTAATTCTTATACCTATTCTTTTATTCTTCTATTTTGGATTCGAAGAAGCAAAATCCATAGAAGTTCCTAACTCAAAATGCGATTTCTAAAGATTTTGTTGTAATTCTTCGAATTCTCTAACGAATCCAATAGAATAAAAAATTTTTGAAATTCGTAATACTAAAAAAAAAGAAATAATTAAAGAATACAATCCTTGTCGAATTAGCAAGGATTTTGCTTCGAAATCCTTTCATTTAAGTAACAAGCCCTAGCCTCTTTCTATGCTCTGATTTGTGAGGCCTGACTTAGCTTGGATACCGCTTTAAATTCCTGTTTTCCAAAATGAGATTTACCGAATTTTTCATGACTCTGAGGTTCAACCCAATTCATCTTTTCTTTCTTTTTGCTTCGTATCCTAAAAAAGGATTGAAAAAGGGAAAATTTTCGTCATGTCACGAAGAGTTCTATCTCTCACATAGAAATAACTAGAATGAAAAAAAAGGGAATGACAAAGCATCTGGGAATAAACGATTAATTTCTATCAATAAACCTGCTAAAGCCCCAAACCATAGAGTACTTAGCACAGGTGCTACAGAGAGATATGTTTTTATATCCCGCATTGAAAATCCTCCTTCCTTATTGGAATACATATATGATCAGATACTCTTGCCCAAGATGGTTTGTATTTCTTTTGTTTAGACGAAATTCCTAACTAAAAAAACAAAATCAATATTCTATATATATAGAATGAATATATAGAATGAACCCTATAGACGAGATTTTCCTATCCCTAAAAAAGAAAAAGATGACCACTTCTTCTTATACATTACTAAGGAATAGTAATCTTTCTTTTATTTTATAGGTGAAATTCGAGTGGATTTTAGATGTATACCCTTCCTTGATTATATGAGACCAAAAACAAGAAATGACAAGAAAGTTCTATATAGATAGAGAAAGAGAAATAGAAGAAAATTACGATGTGGAAAACAAGAAAGGAATTGTGTACAATGGCATTGTACAACAATTTGGAAAAGGGATGTAGCGCAGCTTGGTAGCGCGTTTGTTTTGGGTACAAAATGTCACAGGTTCAAATCCTGTCATCCCTACCTATTACTTCTCTCTTCTTTCTGGGCAGTAGCGGGGAGATCGATTAAAGTGGGTATAACTTGAATTTGTGGATACTATACGTACGTGAGACACGTTAGGAGTAGAAAAGGATTTTCTTTTTGAAAGCGCTCTTAGTTCAGTTTGGTAGAACGCGGGTCTCCAAAACCCGATGTCGTAGGTTCAAATCCTACAGAGCGTGATTCCATCTATCTTATGTCGAAACAGAGTAAAATAACTTAAAAAAACAAAGTCGAATTGCAACTCCAATTTGACCTCCTCTCTGGTCTGGAGGAGGTCAATCAAAAAAGAAATATTACTCAATCAAAGATCCAACTGATCCCCACGCCTGTATTGCAAATACGCAGTCACGAATAATCCCGCTAAAGTAATAGGAATTAGGCCTAAGACGATTCCAAATAGAAAAACTTCAATCATTTCGATTTGTTCGAGGGGATAAAAAAAAGAGGTACGATCTATCTCTAAATAATAGTCTAAATTAGCCACGAATCTCAATGATCAAGAAAAGAATTGGTAATTAGTGTGGAAAAGAGTCGTAGAATACCAGGAATCCAAAAGAAAGATTTTTCTTTTCTGACTTATTCATTCAATTCATTTCAAATAAGACGTATCTTGTTCAAGCCAATAAATAGAGCTGGGGTTATAGTTAAAGCAGCCAGTAGAAAACCGAAATAACTAGTTATAGTAAGCATGAAGGGGTTAAATTCCATTTATTTTTTTACTACACTACATATGTTGGTAAAGCACTTACCTAAGTTATGGAAAATTCCTAATTCATCGGTTATTTTAGATAATACTAAAAAACAAGATAGAGTGAGATACAGAAGTGTAAAAGAAAATCGATTCATCAGATGGGACATGAGTCCCTAATTCCGAATCAAGAGATTTGTTGTGGAATCTGTCAGTTAAGTAAAGTAATAATATTAAGAACTATATCATCTAACCCCATTGAAAAATGAAATTGGATTTTCGGGGGAATTTTGGAATAAAAGATAAATAAAGATT